AGCAGTTCCAATGCTACGCCTTGAACCGCTCGGCCATCTCTCCTACATAATGATTATGAATCAAAAACCAAGTGAATAGTGAGTTCTTCATATTTCATTCTAGATTATTGGATTGGATAAGTATGACCAATCCATTTTAACTATATATTTGAACTATATATTACAAAATATTATAAATAAAAATAGAAAATTTTTCATCAAAGTAAAGAAAGATCTTTCGAGGCCTCAAGACAATTCTTTTTTTACGAAATTTTTTTATTTGTAATTTTGAAAATGAAAAGGGGGTTTGTGTTTGCAAAAACGACTCCTACTAGAAATTCGATTCGAATCCATTAAATCAATGAATTAGAACGAATCAACTGATTAATAGGTCTAGATTTTTTAGACTAGGGTTAATGGATACCTTTCTATCATAATTCTATTATAGACTACGATTCCATACCTTACAAATTCTCAAATTTCTTTCCGACTTTAGAATTCTCAACAACAAACCCCTTCCCTCACCCCTCTATTCTAGATTGATAAAACATTTTGTATAGTGGATTGTATACCTGCTATGTACATAACATAAAAAAGAGGTGGTTATTCTATTTTCATCATAGAATGATTTTTCCTCTTTGTATCATAATTCAATACAAATTTCTCGAGTTATTTGAATCTGTAACTTCAACGAAATCGGAATAGTTCGCTTCGTTGGTATACTACTACATTAGGATGAAATCGAACCGGGTTGGACCTTTTCTTATTGATTCCTATAAAAAAGGAACAATTGGAATAAAAAGCCCATAATCTTTTTTTTTCAAATCAATCTATTTTTATGTTATTTCGTACTGTACAATTCTTTTCTTTGTGGGATCATTTTCCCCCGAGAGGGAATGAGAAGAATTATAAAATGGATTGCTAGCTATGCCTAGATCGCGGATAAATGGAAATTTTATTGATAAGACCTTTTCAATTGTAGCCAATATCTTATTGCAAATAATTCCGACAACTTCAGGAGAAAAGGAGGCATTTACCTATTACAGAGATGGTGTGATTTGATTCTTTTTTTCTCTTGGTCTTACGAGAAAGACATGTGATTCGGAAAAATTTTTGAAATAAATCTACGCTTGTTGAAGGTGAAGTTTGGAAATAGAACAATTCCTTCTGTCGTGTATCCTCGATTAATGCAACCTCAGATGCTATGTTTCAATCTTAGATTCTAGTATTGAGCGAAAGGTTATATCTAGAGGTTCTGTATTATGGGGCAATCCTACTCCACTACACTAGTACCAACGGACAGCATAAGGGAAGAAGCACTACACCTAGGAATCAACAACACGAAAACCTTGTTAGAAATGACCCCTTTCCTTATTGGGCTCGGGACTAAAAGAATGGTTGGGACAACAAACATCCATCTCGTTCGTACTTTGGATACCAATATAACCATCGAAGGTTGTTTGAAGTGACTAATTCCTGGAAATTAGGAGGCGTTGAAAACAAAGAAATTGCTCGAGTTCTCATTTCTATCTAGTTATCTAGTCTCAACACCCTTGATATTAAGAAAAGATCTCTTGCAGGAAGGTTGGCTAGAGATTTCTTGTAAAAACACTAGCCCTGCTCAGTCCATAATGAGAATATTTTCATCTTTTTGATTTCATGTATATTCTCCTTATGCACATAAGGGAGGAGCCGTATGAGGTGAAAATCTCACGTACGGTTTTGGAACGGAGATTCTTTTAATTGAATGGCGACCGTAACGGATGTCAGCTCAATCCGAAGGAAATTATGCAGAAGCTTTACAGAATTATTATGAAGCTATGCGACTAGAAATTGATCCTTATGATCGAAGTTATATACTCTATAATATAGGTCTTATCCATACAAGTAATGGAGAACATACGAAAGCTTTGGAATATTATTTTCGAGCACTAGAACGAAATCCATTCTTACCACAAGCTTTTAATAATATGGCCGTGATCTGTCATTACGTGCGACTATCTTCACTATAGAAGTAAAAAAAGAAAAACAAAAAAAGGCTTTCTACATATACATCGTCTAAAACAACGATTTTTATCAGCTGTAGCAAAGAAAAAAACTTTATATTCATAAAAGTTGAAATATGAAGAAAATAAATAGATATACCTAGCTACTTTTTCTATGGATAAAAAAAGAATCTAATTGGTAAGGGAAGCACCGTAAAGATCAATTGGCGAAATTTGGGGCCAATACAATAATAACTGCGTACTTATGTCATGATGGTAGATATACTTATCTCGTGATGTGAGATAAAATAGGAATCCACTTATGTAATAGAGTTGATCCACTAAAGTCTTGAGCAGCGGTGTAGGATCAGATCCCAAAGATAGTAAGTTTTTCTTTCTTAGGAAAGAAAGTCTTTTTCAAAGATTCTATATAAATTTATATACGAAACCAAGATAGTTACCTTTCAGAAAATCGAATGATAGGGGAATTTTTTCTTCTGAAGGTGGGAAAAAAGATAAAACGAAATAAAACGGAT